CTGAAGAATTATTCTTGTCTCGAAGAGTCATTAAGTTACTCCTTAACCAAGACATATATATTCTGCACGATCTCATAATAATTGTAATCTACATTCCCGAGGACCCTCTAGAAATAGAAGCTTTGAAAAAAAAAAAGATAGAGATGAAATTGTTAGAAAAGTGCACCCATTTATTAATAATTCGGACACTTTAACGGAGTTATTTTTTTTTTCTAATTCTCAGAAATTAAAATTTCTACCGGAGTGGTATATCGTGCTATACATAAGGAGAGATCCATGTGTATTGTATATTCTAGAGCTAGGCTTGTCTCGAAAAGTCACTATTTTACTTATAAAAGACAGCATATATACAATACACGATCTTATAATGATCGTAATCTACACTCGCGATGACCTCAAGGTTTGGAAGAGAAAGATATAGACGAAATTGTCAGAAAAATACACGATTTTCTTGATTCGAAAGACAATCAAGAATTGCCGGAATAGTTATATAATAATCAATGGGAATTCTGGGTAAAACTTGTTCCTACCGACTGAACAAATGATTTTTCATGATTCCATACCGGCTTCAAATTAGAAATAGCCTAGTTCAGTTTTAGATTGATTTTCATTTAATTTATACTTAATATATATGGATATACTTAATATATGAATATAATTTTTTAAAACCCGCTTCCTTCTAGTCCTGGTGATTCTGGAATTGAAAAAACCTGGGACGTATCGTTCAAATCATTCGTCTGGTCCTAGATGTAGCCTTTCCGCTGGGCACGATGCCAAAGCTTTATTATAGTAGTTGAAAGTATAGATAGTAGCGGTTTACCAATTAGTGTGCGTTATGAAGTAGTAGGATTCCTAAAAGACACTAATCGAGTTCGAGCTTATACTTTTTCATATCGTCGTATAAGGGCGGGAATAAAAGTATTTGATATGGAAATAGCTTTCTTTAATGAGGAGGGGCTAATAGAGGCTATTCACGAAGAAATGCCCCTGATCGTAGTTAAAGGAAAGGGTTACACCCCCTTATTTCGATTTCGACGACCACGCACTCTGCACTATGCCATACAGTTCTTTAGACGACGATAATCCGAATCAAATAATAAAAAAATCTTATAATAAAAAAAGGTTTAAAAATTTTACAATATCTATGCCAATCTAAGACAAGTCCTTTTTTTTATTAAAAAACTAGAATATTATTTCAATTCACTTTCTTTTTTTTTCATTGTATTCTTTTCGAAAACTCCTATTATATTGACAACAGTCTATCGACAAAATATAATTCATCGTAGTTAAGTCTATCTAGTTCTAGTTATCTCGGTCCCATAGTTTTGGTTTTTTAGTTTACTTGAAGTAAATAGTCGGTTCGTTGGATTCATTTTGAGACAAGAAATCTTTTTTGGTATGGTCTATGAATTTTGATATTTATCTATATTTTTCTTTTATTTGCAAATTTCATGTATTTTCATCCGATCTCTTCATTTTCATTAATTAAAATTTTTTCTAGTTTTGCTAGTTTACTCTTTTTATTTTATCGTATATATAAATTAATATATTTCTTTTTTTTGATTGTATCTACAAACCTTTTTATTCGATTCGGGTTGCTAACTCAACGGCAGAGTATTCGGCTTTTAAGTGCGGCTAGGATCTTTTACACATTTGGATGAAGCAAGGGATTCGTCCATACCATCGGTAAAGTTTGTAAGACCACGACTGATCCTGAAGAGGAATGAATGGAAAAAACAGCATGTCGTATCAATGGAGCATTGTAAGAATATCTCATTCTTACCGGATCGATACAAAAAAAACCTTTTTGAATTTTTGAACCGGAACAAAATAAATTCCATTTTAAATTGGGTTGAATGAATAAATGGATAGAGCCCTATGGCTTCAATTTTTCTAGGTAAGAAAAAGAAACGAGCTTTAGTTCTTAATTTGAATGATTCCCCGCTCTAATTTTAGGTTAAAAATAGATTAGTGCCGGTTGCGGGAAAGGCTTTTCCCATCCGTGGATTATTGATTTTTGAATGAATCCTAACTATTGTGATTCTCCATTATGGAATGGAGATGGATGTGTAGAAGAAGCAGCATATTGATAAAGAATTTTTTTTCCAAAATCAAAAGAGCGATTGGGTTGAAAAAATAAAGGATTTCTAATCGTCTTCTTATCCTATAACAAACATAAACCAATTAAATGGAAAGTGAGAGGCTAGAGAATCTGTTGATAAGTTTATCGAGGTAGCTATTCTTTTCTTACTACCAATACCTTGTTTTCACTGTATCGCACTATGTATCATTTGATAACCCCAAAAATCCTCTACCCTTGCCTCAATTAAAATGGAAAATGGAGGAATTCAAAAGAAATTTAGAACTAGACAGATCTCAGCAACATGACTTTATATATCCGCTTATCTTTCAGGAGTATATTTATGCACTTGCTCATGATCGTGGTTTAAATAGATCTATTTTTTTGGAAAATACAGGTTATGAAAATAAATCTAGCTTA